TACAAATACAAGCGGTTATTCATCTTTAAATGCAACTATCTACGCATCTGATCATATATATCTTACCCCTATGTATAAAGAAGGAGGATTTGCAATGCGAGATCTAAAAACATATTTATCTGTGGCACCAGTACTAAGTACTATATGGTTCGCATCTTTAGCGGGTCTATTAATAGAGATCAATCGTTTATTCCCAGATGCGCTAACATTTCCATTTTTTTAATTCTAGTGATTGACGTGGGAGAGGTTGAGTAAGATTAGAGATACACTAAAATTTCCTGAACTACATCTCACCCTCCCTCTTTTTTTCTTTTCTCTTTTTTTCTTTTCTCTTTTTTCCCTTTTTAGAATTCTAAGAAAGGGATGAAAGAGAAAGAATAAAAGTGGATTCAATTGCAGATAAAATCAAAAAAGGGTTTAAGATTGGAATCCTCTTAATAATAGAGTGAAAGTGGCATACAAGACCCTTAACTAAAATGGAATGGAATACCACTAGAAATAGAGTTAATTGTATTATTTAAATAGAGTTAATTGTATTATTTATTAATTATACAACCTATTGATTTGCAACGAAATCTTTCCTAATTTTTTCCTTTTTTCTTTAGATAAAAATAAAAAAAAAAAGAGAAGAGTTGAGTCAATCAAAAATACAAGAGGAGTTTCATGGCCAAGAGCAAAGATGTACGAGTAAAGATTATTTTGGAATGTATCAGTTGTGTTCGAAACAGTGTTAATAAAGACTCAAGGGGCATTTCCCGGTATATTACGCAAAAGAATCGATCCAATACACCTAGTCGATTGGAATTGAGAAAATTCTGCCCCTGCTGTTACAAACATACAATTCATGGGGAGATAAAAAAATAAATAGATAGAATAAAAAACTCGTCTGTCACCCTCTATTCCAAGGAACGGTAAAAATGACATATTATAATATATAAAAGAAATTCTAATAAAGACACCAAACCCTATATTTTGAATTCGAATTCATTTTTTTTTTTTAATCCGACCAAAATAGGATTTCGGGAGAAGGAATAAACAAACCATGGATAAACCCAAGCGACCCTTTCTTAAATCGAAGCGATCTTTTCGTAGGCGTTTGCCCCCGATCCAATCGGGGGATCGAATTGATTATAGAAACATCAGTTTAATTAGTCGATTTATTAGTGAACAAGGAAAAATATTATCAAGACGGGTAAATAAATTGACCTTGAAACAACAACGATTAATTACTAGTGCTATAAAACAAGCTCGTATTTTATCTTCGTTACCCTTTCTTAATAATGAGAAACAGTTTGAAAGAACTGAGTCGACTGCTCAAACAATAGGTTTTAGAACCAGAAATAAATAGGTTTAGCTTACTTTTCAATTGAATCAAATCAAAATGCCAATTAGAACTAAAAATAGGTTGGTGTTTTTGCGATAATCTAAATTGGATTCTTGTGTCAGAATAAAAAAAAAGAATCGGGAAAGAAGAAATCTTTTTTTATTGAATTCCTTTGTTCATTTTGACAACTTTATCTTAATCTTATCCTGTTTTATCATACTATTTTCTACTCTACCTTCCCGGAGTTCAGTCTCCGGGGACTTCAACTCAAATTACTCCAATGGATCCAAGATTTCATTGGAAATCATATAAAGACAATTCCTATTTAATATAGCTATTTGTGCAAGTATTTTACGATTTAGAAGCAATTGACTTTTGTACAGATCATTTATTAGTCTACTATAACATAAGGATACCCCTTTCTCACGAATTACTGCATTTATCCGAGTAATCCACAAACGACGAAAGTCTCTCTTTTTCTTATCTCTATCGCGATGAGCCGAAATTAAAGCTCGTATTTTCTGTTGAATAATAGTTCGAGTAAGTCTTGAATGAGCCCCCCGAAAACTGGATGCAAATAAACGCATTTTTGTTCTACGTCTTCGAGCTATATATCCTCGTCTAATTCTAGTCATTGAATAAATGAAACTTTGATGAATAACTAATTGAGTTCCTGTCTTTCAGTTATTCTTTTTCCCCTTACTTTATTTATTAATAACAAAACGGATTCTTCGGATGTATAAAATAAAAATTCCAATGACTTTTGCTACTATAACCTTCCCAACCACAATTTTTTCTTATTTCGAAGTGAACTGTATAGAAATAAGAAATTTTTATTGATATCTAGTATCAATAACATAGATTAGATCTATATAGAATAGATAAATAGAAATGGATTAAAGAATAGAGTGGTTCCATCGTTTCTATGGTAACTTCTTAAACGGTGAGGTCCTCTCTATACACCGGAGCTTCTTCCTTCGTTTAATGAATCTTATTTTTATTGGTAACTTGTACAGTTCACACCTTTGTGTGGCTCTACCTATGCATTATCCAGTAATAGGTCTTTCACAATGAGATCCACCTATATAGTAACGGTATTTAATTCTGAAGGTTAGCTAGGTAGCTGATCCTGTTAGGCCGTTCTTGCAAGCATAATATTTCATTTTTAAACTGAAATAAGATTTCCCCGCTTAATGAATAACCTTTTGTTACCAATGGGGAATTGCTTCTCAGCTTAAATTAAGGTGATTGGATTTGCACCAACGGAAACCATAAATTTCATACGCAATACGGGGATATAATATATTTTAGCCAGTGAATGGAAAATTAATTTTTGTATCCTCTTTATTTATTTGTACTGATCATTCAGACAGATTAATACTGGTTGTTATTGGTTCCTTTCTTTTTATTCCAGTCCATGATCTGAACGAGTCGCACATACACCCTAGTACATGTTCCTCGGCGCTGAGGACACCCCTTAAGGGCGGGGGATTTCGTAACATTTCGGATTGGCTGTCTTGTGTTTCTAATAAGTTGTTTAATAGTTGGCATGCTGAATGATATACAGACTGAGCTGGTTTAGATCGTTCCTAACCGGATGCTTATGCTTATGAATTTCTTCTATTCTATTATTAATATTAATTAATTAATATTAATAATAGAATAGTAATATAGTAAATGGGGTAAGACGATAAAGAAAATCTCAATCCAATCGAGAATTTATGTGAAATCCTTGATATTTTCAGTCAACTGCTACAAGATCTACAATTCCGTGAGCTTGGGCTTCTGTTGCTGACATAAAAACATCCCTTTCCATGTCCTCGGATACAACCCAAAAAGATTTACCTGTTCTTTGGACATAAACCATTGTGATGGTTTCGCGCAAGTTCAGTAGTTCTTCCGCTTCCAGGATAAATTCTCCCGTTTGTGACTCATAAAAAGAACTCGCAGGTTGATGTATCATTACCCTGATGATATAAGATACAAGGGGGTTCTACTAGCTCGCGGAATGAGAAAGAGACTAACACAAGAAAAAGATAGAACTGTACAAGCATCTTTTGGATATTGCATACGGCTCAAGAATGGAATTTCCTACCGAAAATAAAATAGGATTTATCAGACCCAGATCGATAAATGATCCAATTACCACCCTTCCTTTTGGAGGAGTTCAAAATACTATGATGGTTCCGTTGCTTTCTATATTTATATTAGAATTTATATTTAGTCCGTCTGTGATTCAGCAATCCCAAAGTTTCTTTTTGATCCGAGCAAATACGGAAAAGTGGTTCATAACATAAATATTATATTATTAAGAGCTTTTTCGGCGTGAAAAAAGTTTGTGACACTGAAATTCCGATAGATAAAATCGGAAATACCTTAGTATTTCATACTACTCTTTCGATACATAATTGAATGTTTTGAGAAAATTATTTTTTCATATCGAATTCGAAGTGCCATGCTATTATTACTCAAGATTCTTATTTCATATGGCGAAGGCATAGGCTTCTGTTTTCTCTCAAATAAAAACTCATTGGCGCCAAGCGTGAGGGAATGCTAGACGTTTGGTAATTGCTCCCCCAACCAGGACAAAAGATCCCATTGAAGCGGCTAATCCCATGCATATTGTATGTACGTCTGGTGGCACAAATTGTATGGTATCATAAACTGCTATTCCGGGTATTACCCATCCACCGGGAGAGTTTATAAACACATAAAGCTCTCTGTTACGGTCCTCTATAGTGAGATATACCAGAAGACCAATAAGTTGATTCGAGACCTCATTATCAACCTCTTGGCCTAAAAAAAGTAATCTTTCTCGATAAAGTCGGTTGATTAGGATAAAATTGTATCCCCTAGGAACCGTACACGCACCTTTTGATGCATACGGGTCAAAAGAACCGTGAAAAAAAGACTCAATGTATAGATTACGTTTACTGTTCTTTTTTTTTTTCAAAATAACAATCTTTTTTAAGAAAGAAAAGGTTGTGAACCTTTCACTCTAATACTAATATATATATAAAGGATTCATTAAATCCGTTGAATTTACTTCTCATTGATTTATTGTTTCATCGGGATCCACTCCTCATCACGATGTCATTTTCTTGTTCCTGAATGGGCCTATTGAATTTTTTTAGGTTTATGCTCTACTCCAGGTAAAAAAAGATAGGTCCGATTTTGGTTTGCGCATATAGGACAAATTCGCTATTACCACGTCTTTGTTGCTACTCATTCAATTTATCCTGTTTTATTTAATGGATTAATATGGATTAACAGAGATCATTCCTTTTTTTTCGTATATTATATATAGTAGAAATAAAATAATTTAGAACGAGGTATCACTAATCAATAAACTAGTCAAATATATACTATGGTAATAAAGAAAAAGATAATTAGAAATAGAAGCCGCAATCATCGGTATATTACTAAGTTGGGTTTTTCTAAACAGAGCCTTTAGAATTTGATTGGTACAACCAAGTCAACCATAAATTTATCTAATTGATAATATTAATCTAGATTCCCCTAAAATGGATCTAATTTCATTTCACGCTCCAAATTATTGATAATTCAATCAATCTTTCTTGGGCGAATAAGAGAATATCTCGATCGGGGGAGAGAATGGGGAAATACCATATGACCCAATATATCTGACAAGTCGCACTATATGTCAACCCAGGATGCGTCTTCCTCTCCAGGACTTCGAAAAGGTACTTTTGGAACACCAATAGGCATTAAATGAAAAAAAAAATGAAGTACTCTATTTTACTTTGATGTGGAAACGTAATAGTGGGTTTATTTTATTAGCCTCATAATAGAATAGTGGTCTTTAGCATCTGATATTTTATCTTTTTATCTTATAGATTGGATAAGTTCCTTCATAACGGAAGTCGGAATGACTAACTCAAAATTATTACAAATACACTCGTGGAATGATGAACAAGTAGGGATCCATTTGCTCCTAGAAAATAGGGTAAACCACCCATTGCATATTGATACTTATCGGGTATAGAATAGATCTGCTTCTCTTTGTTCCTACAAACAGAATTGTTCCATTATTCCCAATAGAATCGAACAAATAGGAATACGATAATTCACAGAAAGGGGGGTCCCTAGCATCCATTTTTCCAATGCAATAAAGTTACATAGTGTCTATTTTTCTTTCAGAAAGGGGTATTTACATGGGTTTGCCTTGGTATCGTGTTCATACTGTTGTATTAAATGATCCTGGTCGGTTGCTTGCTGTCCATATAATGCATACAGCTCTGGTTGCTGGTTGGGCCGGTTCAATGGCTTTATATGAATTAGCAGTTTTTGATCCCTCTGACCCCGTTCTTGATCCAATGTGGAGACAAGGTATGTTTGTTATACCCTTCATGACTCGTTTAGGAATAACCAATTCATGGGGCGGTTGGAGTATTACAGGAGGAACTGTAACAAATCCGGGTATTTGGACTTATGAAGGAGTCGCTACGGCACATATTCTGTTTTCGGGCTTGTGCTTCCTGGCCGCTATTTGGCATTGGGTATATTGGGATTTAGAAATCTTTTCTGATGAACGTACAGGAAAACCCTCTTTGGATTTGCCCAAGATCTTTGGAATTCATTTATTTCTTTCAGGAGTAGCGTGCTTTGGTTTTGGCGTCTTTCATGTAACCGGTTTGTATGGTCCTGGAATATGGGTGTCTGATCCTTATGGACTAACTGGAAAAGTACAATCTGTAAACCCAGCCTGGGGCGTGGAAGGTTTTGATCCTTTTGTTCCGGGAGGAATAGCCTCGCATCATATTGCAGCAGGGACACTGGGTATATTAGCGGGCCTATTCCATCTTAGTGTCCGTCCGCCCCAACGTCTATACAAAGGATTACGTATGGGTAATATTGAAACCGTCCTTTCCAGTAGTATCGCTGCTGTCTTTTTTGCTGCTTTTGTTGTTGCAGGAACTATGTGGTATGGTTCCGCAACTACCCCAATCGAATTATTTGGCCCTACTCGTTATCAATGGGATCAGGGATACTTCCAGCAAGAAATATATCGAAGAGTCAGTGCTGGGCTAGCCGAAAATCAAAGTTTAACAGAAGCTTGGTCTAAAATTCCTGAAAAATTAGCTTTTTATGATTACATCGGCAATAATCCGGCAAAAGGGGGATTATTCAGAGCGGGTTCAATGGACAGCGGGGATGGAATAGCTGTTGGGTGGTTAGGGCACCCCGTCTTTAGAGATAAAGAAGGGCGTGAACTTTTTGTCCGTCGTATGCCTACTTTTTTTGAAACATTTCCGGTTGTTTTGGTAGATGGAGACGGAATTGTGAGAGCCGACGTTCCTTTTAGAAGGGCAGAATCGAAGTACAGTGTTGAACAAGTAGGTGTAACTGTTGAGTTCTACGGCGGCGAACTTAACGGAGTCAGTTACAGCGACCCCGCTACTGTGAAAAAATATGCTAGACGTGCTCAATTAGGGGAAATTTTTGAATTAGATCGTGCTACTTTGAAATCCGATGGTGTTTTTCGTAGCAGTCCAAGAGGTTGGTTTACTTTTGGACATGCGTCGTTTGCTTTGCTCTTCTTCTTCGGACACATTTGGCATGGTGCTAGAACCCTGTTTAGAGATGTTTTTGCGGGTATTGACCCAGATTTGGATTCTCAAGTAGAGTTTGGCGCATTCCAAAAACTTGGAGATCCAACTACCAGAAAACAAGCTATCTGATACAACATTCCTGGCGTATCTTTTGCTTCTTTAAATTTATTTATTTTAGAGAAATCCTAATTTGAATCATTACCATTTCTTTGACTCTTGTTTTTCCTTATCCGGAAGATGATTCAAAATAAGTAGGTATGGAAGTTATAATTGTAAACTACGATCGAACCTATGGAAGCATTGGTTTATACATTCCTCTTAGTATCGACTCTAGGGATAATTTTTTTCGCTATCTTTTTTCGAGAACCGCCGAAAATTCAAACTAAGAAATGATTTTTCCTTATCTCAATCTCAAGTGAAGTAATGAGCCTCCCAAAATGGGAGGCTCATTACTTCAACTAGTCTCCGTGTTCCTCGAATGGATCTCTTAGTTGTTGAGCGGGTTGCCCAAAAGCGGTATATAAGGCATACCCAGTAAAACTTACAAGTAAACCAGATACAGAGATGGCGACTAGGGTTGCTGTTTCCATTATTATAGAATTTCAAGATCATAATGAATCTATGATAAGATCGTTCGTTTATTTACAACAGAATAGCATACAAAGTCAACAGATCTCAATTACTACAATAAGATTTATGGCTACACAAACCGTTGAGGAGAGTTCAAAAGCACGTCCAAAACAAACAGGTCTAGGAGGGTTATTGAAACCGTTGAATTCGGAATATGGTAAAGTCGCTCCTGGATGGGGAACTACTCCTTTGATGGGTGTCGCAATGGCTCTTTTTGCCGTATTCTTATCTATTATTTTGGAGATTTATAATTCTTCCGTTTTACTGGACGGAATTTCAATGAATTAAATCCGCCAAAATAATTAAGGCCTGGTTTTTGAATAAAACTGACTAATTTAGGGCTCGTATTTCTACCCCATTCTATTTTGGTAGTTCGACCGCGGAATTTTTTTTCTTTCTGTATTTCCGGAATATGAGTGTGTGACTTGTTAAAATGGATCCTAGTGTTAGTACAGAGAATAGGTCTGTCATCTTGATAAAGATAGGTTTTTACCTCGTCGGATATTTATTTATAGTATTTGAAACACGAAATCGATGAAATAAATCATTAAATAGTGGAACTATGATTTATATGAATTAGACCCCGTGGCCGGCCTTTAAATAAAAATAATTTTCAAAGAATAAGAAACTAGAAAATAAGAAATGAAAAGATTTTTATGCTTATTTTAAGCAAAGGATAAACATTTCTTTGCTTTGGATTTTATTATATATGGATTCAGTAAATAAATGATGATCTAATGGTTCTTACTCAGAGAATCTTTGGGCAAAACTTTTCGTTTTTCTTTCGAATCATCGGGGGTGTAGTATGAATCTGAGGTTTTAAATCATTCATAGGGTCTTAACAAGCGAATTCCTATCAATAAAAAACAAAAACCGCGTTACATATAAATCAAAATACTAATCAACGAAAACGAAATTGGGAACGAGAAGATTCAAGAGGCCTTTAATGAGCACCCTAAATAAAAATGAGCCGACTTGATGTTTGGCACTATCACCACAAAGAAGAGTTCTTGGGTTTATTTATTCTTTCGTCTAGTCAAAGAAGATTGAATCAAAAAAAAGTAAGAAGTTTCCAACTTTTTAGTACATACCTATTGCAATTAGTTTTTGTGTGTTTATGCTTGAGCTGTACGAGATGAAATTTTCCTATACAGTTCTCGGAGGGGGAGTCCTTTTGGTTTACCTATCTCAATAAAGTGTATGATTGGTTCGAAGAACGTCTCGAGATTCAGGCGATCGCAGATGATATAACTAGTAAATACGTTCCTCCCCATGTCAATATATTTTATTGTTTAGGAGGAATTACGCTTACCTGTTTTTTAGTACAAGTAGCTACCGGATTTGCTATGACTTTTTACTACCGTCCAACTGTTACTGAGGCTTTTTCTTCTGTTCAATACATAATGACTGAAGCTAATTTTGGTTGGTTAATACGATCAGTTCATCGATGGTCGGCAAGTATGATGGTCCTAATGATGATCCTGCATGTATTTCGTGTTTATCTCACTGGCGGATTTAAAAGGCCCCGTGAATTAACTTGGGTTACAGGTGTGGTTCTGGGTGTATTGACTGCATCTTTTGGTGTAACTGGGTATTCTTTACCTTGGGACCAAATAGGTTATTGGGCAGTCAAAATTGTAACAGGTGTACCTGACGCTATTCCTGTAATAGGATCCCCTTTAGTAGAGTTATTACGCGGAAGTGCAAGTGTGGGCCAATCTACTTTAACTCGGTTTTATAGTTTACACACCTTTGTATTACCCCTTCTTACTGCCGTGTTTATGTTAATGCACTTCCTAATGATACGTAAACAAGGTATTTCTGGCCCTTTATAGAGAAGAGAGATCATAGATATTTCAAATAAATCTTTTATCGCTTGGTAGAGGAACAACAGCATTTTATTGCTACACATATGGATTATTGAAAAGAATAAGACATGTATTTGGATATTTCCCTTCAACTATTTGTTATTGTTAATCAATCCAAATATGGAGTTAAAGGGAATTGTATAAAGATAAAATGGATTATGGGAGTGTGTGACTTGAACTATTGATTGTTCCATGTAGATATATGTTATCTGCCACATTAGAACTCACAACTGAATGTGTCTTTGTTCTAAGCACCGCCGTGTAAGTCCCGATAGGCCGGTTCGCTTGAAGAGAATTTTTTCTATGATCAAAAACGAAAATCGACTAGTGTCGTGCGCGAATAGGCTTCGTAAGATCCAGTATATTTATATTAGAATACTAAAAAATGTGGCATGAGCCAAATTTCTTTTGTATTTTTATTTAGATAGTATGGAAATGCATCCATTTCCTTTGCATATCGACCCGGGTTATGATACTATCGGAGTGAAACAAGGGATCTAACGGAGAAAAAGGGACTCGACTTTATTAGTAACAAGTAAATTCTTTGCTTTGTATGTAAAAAGGGGTTCGAGGTTTTTGGGGGAGAAACACCAATTCATTGCAAG